GATTTAGAAAAGAAAGAAAAATCTTCGCAATTTGGATTTGATGAAATTACAACTGATCCAAACGATCAAACAACACAAAAAGAAAAATCCATTGAAATGGAAGAAATCAGTAAAAATGTTTCTCGATGGTCATACAAATTGATCGATAGTTCGGAAGAAGAAGAAGAGGGGGAAGAAAATGAAGAGGAATCGATGGGAAAAGCGGACATTCGTTCAAGAAAAGGCAAACGAGTGGTAATTTATACTGATGATCAGAGTGATAATCCTAGCACTAATACTAATAATACTAGTACTAGTAATACTAGTACTAGTGAAGAAGAAGAAGAAGAAGAAGAAGCTTTGATACGTTACTCATACCAATCAGACTTTCGTCGGGGTCTAATCAAAGGATCCATGCGTGCTCAAAGACGTAAAATAGTTATTTGGGAAATGTTTCAAGCAAATGTGCATTCTCCACTTTTTTTGGATCGAATAGACAGAACGGTTTCTCTTTCTTCTTTTGTTTTCTCTAATATGATGAATCACATTTTTAGGAATTGGGTAGGGGAAAATCCAGAATTTCAAATTGCTGATTTTGACGAGAAAAAAAAGGAAAAAACAAACAAAGAGAAGGAGAAAGAAGCAAAAAATAAACGAATAGAAATATCCGAAACCTGGGATATTTTTATATTTACTCAAATAATCAGAGGTTCAATGTTAGTAACCCAATCCTTTCTTAGAAAATATATTATATTACCTTCATTGATAATAGCTAAAAATGTTGGCCGTATGCTATTATTCCAATTCCCCGAGTGGTATGAAGATTTGAAGGAATGGGATAGAGAAGCACATATTTTTTGCACCTATAATGGTGTTCAATTATCAGAAACGGAATTTCCCCAAAATTGGTTAACAGACGGTATTCAGATAAAGATTCTATTTCCCTTCTGTCTGAAACCTTGGCAAGGAGCTAAGGTACGCTCTCATCATAGAGATAAAATGCGGAAAAAAACAAAAAAGGACGATTTTTGTTTTTTAACAGTTTGGGGAAAGGAGACAGACCTGCCCTTTGGTTCTGCCCGAAAACGACCTTCTTTTTTTAAACCTATTTCTAAAGAAATTGAAAAAAAAAAAAGAGAAGTAAAAATGCAATTGTTTGGAGTTCTAAGAGTTTTCAAAGAACTAATACTAATAAAAATAAAATGGTTTCTAAAAGTTTCAAAAGAAAAAACAATATGGGTCATGAAACTAGTTATAAACCTAATAATGAAGAAATTAAAAAATGTAATAAACCGCATTTTTTTATTTAAACGGGGGGGGGGATATGAATTAAATGAAAACATAAAAGATTCCAAAATGAATGATAAGATCATCCACGAATCGACCATTCAAATTCGATTTACGAATTTAGAAAATTATTCATTCATAGAAACGAAAATGATGGATCTTGCTAATAAGACAATCACAATTAGGACTCAAATTGAAGAAATAACAAAAGACAAAAAAAGAAAAATTCTAACTTGTGATAATAGAGCGGAATCGCAGAAGGCTGTTTGGCAAATATTTAAAAGACAAAATATACGATTAATACGTAAATCACATTATTTTATGAAATCCTTCATTGAAAAAGTATACATATATATCTTACTATATACCATTAAGATTCCCAAGATTAATCTCCAAGTTTTATTTGAATTAACAAAAATGAGCAATCAATCCATTTCTAATGATGAAACAAATCAGGAAAGAATTGAGCAAAAAAAGAAAAATACAATCAACTTTATTTCGACTATCAAAAAGTTTTTTTATAATAAAAATATTAGTCATAATGATAAAAGTATTTATTGTGACTTATCTTCGTTGTCTCAAGCATATGTATTTTACAAATTATCACAAACAAAATTACTTAACAAGTATCACTTAAAATCTGTGTTTCAGTATCACGACACCTATCCTTTTCTTAGGAATAGAATCAAAGATTATTGTATGATCCAGGGAATATTGGATTCCAAACTAAGGCATAAGAAAATGAAGACTAAGAAGAATAAATGGAAAAATTGGTTAGAGGCGCATTTTCAATACAATTTCTTTCATACCAAGTGGTCCCCTTTAGTCCCGGAAAAATGGCGAAATAGGATCAACCAACGTCGTACGCTTCAAAAAAAATACTCAACGAAATTGGATTTATATAAAAAAGAAAAAACCCAATTAAATTCTTATGTAAAAAAAAATTCCTATACAGTAAATTCATTGATGAGTCAAAAAGAAAAATGGAAAAAACACTACGGATATAATCTTTTATCATATGATTATATAAATAATGGGGATAGTAGGGACTCAGATATTTCTGGATCAACATTACAAATAAATGAGGATCACAAAATTCCATATAATTTAAATATGCCTAAACACGAATCATTTTATGGATTAATAAGTTTAGCCATTGATGATTATATAGAAAAAAGATATATTATTGGTACGCATAAAAATGCGGATAGAAAATATTTTTATTGTGGAAGTTGTCTTAGAAATAATATCGACATTAAGGCCTGGTCCAATACACATATCGATAACAAGATTAAAAAAAATGTTACAACCAAAACGAATAATAATAATTATAACATATTTGAAAAAAAAGAAACTTTGTCTTTTACAATTCATCACGAAGTTGATTCATCCAATCAAAAAAAGCACATTTTAAATTGGATGGGTATGGATCAAAAAGGGTTATATCATACAATATCAAAATCAAAGCGAAATTCTTTGTTTTTCCCGGAATTTGTGCGACTTTTTGATGTCTATAAGATGAAACCGTGGATCATACCAATCAAATTACTTATTTTTGATTTTTATGGAAATGCAAATATTAGTAAAAATGACAAGATCAGCGTAAATAAAAAAAATCTTCCTATACTACCTGATAAAACTGATAAAAATCAAAAAGAATATATTGAATTAGAAAATTCTAACAAAAAAAAAAACGAAAAACAGGACCAAGGGGATCTTGTATCAGATCTACGAAAACAAAACAAAAAGAAAAATATTGAAGAAGATTACCCAACATCAGACATTAAAAAGGGTAAAAAGAAAAAACAATTCAAGAACAAGAACAAGAAAAGGATAGAAGAGGAACTGGGTTTATCCCTGAAAAATAATTTAATTTTTCAATTAAGATGGGTTGACCCCTTGAATCAAAGAATAATGAATAATATCAAGGTATATTGTTTCCTACTTAGACTGGTGGATCCAAAGGAAATTGCTGTATACTCAATTGAAAGAGGAGAGATGCATCTGGATCTAATGTTTATTCCACAAAGGTTCACTTTGCAAGAATTGATAAACAAAGGAATGTTTATTATTGAACCAATTCGTCTATCAAAGAAAGTCAAATTTATGAGAAAATTTATTACATATCAAACTATAGGTATTTTATTGGTTGATAAGAGTAAGCACCAAACTAATGAAAAATGTATAAAAGAGGGATATGTTGATAAAAATCATTTTGATGGAACCGGTGGACGACACAACGATATACTTGTGAATGGAAAAAAAAATCATTATGATTTCCTTGTTCCTGAAAATATTCTATCTCCCAGACGTCGTAGAGAGTGGAGAATTCTAATTTGTTTCAATTCCCAGAGTTGGGATGTTGTGGATAAAAATAAAAAATTTTGCAATCAAAACAACATAAGAAACTGTGGACAATTTTTGAATAAGGACACGCATTTTAATATGGATGCAAATAAATTAATCAAATTCAAATTGTTTCTTTGGCCCAATTATCGATTAGAAGATTTAGCTTGTATGAATCGGTATTGGTTTGATACCGATAATGGCAGTCGTTTCAGTATGTCAAGGATACATATGTATCCACGATTCTGAATTAGTTAATTCAGAACAGAATAAGTTAATAGTAAATACATTTTCTATGTATCACATGACATAGAAAGTCAAAAGAAAAATATATGCATATTATACATATCATGACACCGATTTGATTAAATATCAATGGATTTCGGAAGAAATCCATCCCCTTTCCCCTAAAAAAAAAGAATTTTCTTTTGGGAATGTATAAATGTATTATCCCTTTCTATCCAAATCAAATGAAAAATTTGATTTGGATAACATAACTAAAAAAAAAGAAAGAAAATTTGATTTTATAAATATAATATATAAAATATAAATATATTATATAATATTTTATATAATATTAAATATATAAAATATATGAAAGCAAAGTAGTGTATATGAATAAATACAAATTTTTGCGTGTACTAGATTAAAATGACTAGTATAATTATTATTTTTCCTGATTGAGAAAACCCACGGAAAAGAAAAAAATATAGAAAAATTAGTTTTTTATGATCAAAAATTCATTCATATTCGTTATTCCACAAGAAGAAAAAGAAGAAAACTGCGGGTCTGTTGAATTTCAAGTTTTAGGGTTTAGCAATAAGATATGGAGACTCACTTTACATTTGAAATTACATAAAAAAGATTTTTTATCGCAAAGAGGTCTACGGATAATTCTGGGAAAACGTCAACGGCTGCTGAATTATTTGTCAAAGAAAAATAGAGTACGCTATAAGAAATTAATTGATCAGTTAAATATCCGGGAGTTAAAAACTCGTTAATGAAAATTTTAAGATTGGTTTGAATTTTTTTTTATTAGTTATTAGATTTTTCATTTTGATGAACCTCATTTTGAGAAATTCATGGAATGGAATAAGAAATTAAGGAAGAAAAGATATGACTGTACCGGCTACAAGAAAGGATTTCATGCTAGTTAATATGGGTCCTCACCACCCATCCATGCACGGAGTTCTTCGACTGATCCTTACTCTCGATGGTGAAGATGTTATTGACTGTGAACCCATATTGGGCTATTTACACAGAGGAATGGAAAAAATAGCGGAAAATCGAACAATTATACAATATTTGCCTTATGTAACACGGTGGGATTATTTAGCCACTATGTTCACAGAAGCAATAACGGTAAATGCACCAGAACGATTGGAAAGTGTTCAAGTACCTAAAAGAGCTAGTTATATTAGAGTAATTATGCTGGAACTTAGTCGTATAGCTTCTCATTTATTATGGCTAGGACCTTTTATGGCGGATATTGGTGCGCAAACTCCCTTTTTCTATATTTTCAGAGAGAGGGAATTGCTATATGATCTATTCGAAGCCGCCACAGGTATGCGAATGATGCATAATTATTTCCGTATCGGGGGGGTAGCTGCTGATCTACCTTATGGATGGATAGATAAATGTTTTGATTTCTGCGATTATTCTTTAACAGGAATTGTTGAATATCAAAAACTTATTACACGGAATCCCATTTTTTTGGAACGAGTGGAAGGAGTAGGCATTATTGATGGAGAGGAAGCAATAAATTGGGGTTTATCAGGACCCATGTTACGAGCTTCTGGAATCCAATGGGATCTTCGTAAAGTTGATCTTTATGAGTGTTACAATAAGTTTGATTGGAAGGTTCAATGGCAAAAAGAGGGGGATTCACTAGCTCGTTATTTAGTACGAATCGGCGAAATGGGGGAATCCATAAAAATTATCCAACAGGCTCTAGAAGGAATTCCTGGGGGACCCTATGAGAATTTAGAAGTCAGACGCTTTAATAGAGAAAAAAATTCCCAATGGAATAATTTTGAATATAGATTTCTTACAAAAAAACTTTCTCCCAATTTTGAATTGTCAAAACAAGAACTTTATGTGAGAGTAGAAGCACCAAAAGGAGAATTAGGGATTTATTTGATAGGAGATAGTAGTGTGTTTCCCTGGAGATGGAAAATTCGTCCACCAGGTTTCATAAATTTGCAAATTCTTCCTCAACTAGTTAAAAGAATGAAATTGGCTGATATCATGACGATACTAGGTAGTATAGATATTATTATGGGAGAAGTTGATCGTTGAAATGATAATTGATACGATAGAAGTACAAGCTATCAATTCTTTTTCTAGATCGGAATGTTTAAAAGAAGTCTATGGACTAATATGGATCCTTGTTCCCATTTTAACCCTTATATTGGGAGTCACGATGGGGGTACTGGTAATTGTTTGGTTAGAAAGAGAAATATCCGCAGCAATACAACAACGTATTGGTCCGGAATACGCCGGACCATTTGGAATTCTTCAAGCTCTGGCAGATGGGACCAAACTACTTTTTAAGGAGGACCTTCTCCCATCTAGAGGAGATATTCGTTTGTTTAGTGTCGGACCGTCTATCGCGGTCATATCAATTTTACTAAGTTATTTGGTAATTCCTTTTGGATATCGACTTGTTTTAGCCGATCTCAGTATAGGTGTTTCTTTATGGATCGCCATTTCAAGTATTGCTCCTATTGGACTTCTTATGTCAGGATATGGATCGAATAATAAATATTCCTTTTCGGGTGGTTTGCGCGCTGCTGCTCAATCTATTAGTTATGAAATACCATTAACTCTATGTGTGTTATCAATATCTCTACGTGTGATTCGTTGGAACATGAGCCTTTCCCCCCTTTCTATAAATAAGGGAGTTGAATATATTGAATAAATATTTTCATTTTTTTATTCATTATTAGGTTCGATAAATTAAAGCAGATAGTCATCTGAGTAAAATAAAACTGCTTCCAAATTTGCAGTAAGAAGAGAAAATCTCATTCCCTATGTACAAGAATAAAGTTGAAGTAAACATAAATAGTATAAACTATTTACCCCAAGATTGATATTCTTTGATTAGTCATCATATCTTGAAGCGGGTACAAAAGATCGACTGTATGGGGTTTCTACTACTGTCTTGTATGTATTACCATACCGGGGATCAATCAAAAATCAGTGAACAGCTAGAAACACCAAGGTACACAAAAGATTAGTAATGGAGATAATGTAAGGTATCAAAAAAAGGTATTTTTGCATAAATTTTTTGATAAAACGAATCATAATGAGGGCTTTAAGTTAGTAGAAATGACGAAGCAGTACTTCCTCGCGATTCCGATCTAGAGTATGCTCCTATTCACTGATTAAAGAAATGACTATCAAAAACGAATTAATCTTTTATTTATTTCTTTTTTAGAGTACCCTCCTCTGAGAAAGAAGACCAGGAAAAAAGGAAATCGAATGATAAAAAATGGATGAAAATAAGAAAAGATTTTTATTTATTATTTTTTTTGCCATCCATATCTATACATACAGAATTCTTAATTATGAATTTTGAACTAATGCCTAATTCGTTCTTTATATTTATTGGTATAACGAGTATTTTATTAAAGGATTAAGTTATTATCAAACAAAGAGAAATTGAAATAATAATGAATGAGATAAATTCGGAAGCGCCCTTTTTACTCTAGCAGACGGAATTCCATTGGTCTAATTAGGGACTTTCTGATGTATCTTTATTCCGTTTATCATCCAAAATGGTGATAATACCGAACAAGTCCTTACTTGCATTTATTTGCGGCCATAGAGGAGCCGTATGAAGCTGAGGTCTCATGTACGGTTTTGGAATAGCGATTCCAGCAGTCATGTTATTATCGACTATGATTATCTAACAGTTCAAGTACAGTTGATATAGTTGAGGCACAGTCAAAATATGGTTTTTGGGGGTGGAATCTTTGGCGTCAGCCTATAGGATTTATAGTTTTTATTATTTCTTCTCTAGCAGAATGTGAAAGATTGCCCTTTGATTTACCAGAAGCGGAAGAGGAATTAGTAGCAGGTTATCAAACAGAATATTCGGGTATCAAATACGGTTTATTTTACCTTGCCTCTTACCTAAATTTATTAGTTTCTTCATTATTTACAACAGTGCTTTACTTGGGTGGGTGGAATTTATCTATTCCATATATATTCATTCCTGGACTTTTCGAAATAAATAAAATTGCTGGAGTCTTTGGAATGACAATTGGTATCTTTATTACATTAGCTAAAGCTTTTTTTTTTCTCTTCATTTCTATCACAACAAGATGGACTTTACCTAGGATGAGAATGGATCAGCTATTAAATCTTGGATGGAAATTTCTTTTACCTATTTCATTAGGTAATCTATTATTGACAACTTCTTCTCAACTTGTTTCTCTCTAAATAGCAGAATAAGATAACGATATTCTAATAACAACTATCTCAAACAAGAGAAAAAAACATCAATTTAGTCATGGATATCCACAATATGTTCCCTATGGTGACCGGTTTCATAAATTATGGTCAACAAACAATACGAGCCGCAAGATACATCGGTCAAAGTTTCATAATTACTTTATCCCATACAAATCGTTTACCCGTAACTATTCAATATCCTTATGAAAAATCAATCACATCAGAGCGTTTCCGCGGCCGAATCCATTTTGAATTTGATAAATGTATTGCTTGTGAAGTATGTGTTCGTGTATGTCCCATAGATTTACCTGTTGTTGATTGGAGATTTGAAAGGAATATTAAAAAGAAACAATTGCGTAATTACAGTATTGATTTTGGGGTTTGTATATTTTGTGGTAACTGTGTCGAGTATTGTCCAACAAACTGTTTATCAATGACTGAAGAATATGAACTTTCCACTTATGATCGTCACGAATTGAATTATAATCAAATTGCTTTAGGTCGGTTACCGATGTCAGTAATGGAGGATTACTCAATTCAAACAGTTATGAATTCAACTCAAATCAAAATAGACAGAGATAAACCCCTTACTTCAAGAACGATTACCGATTACTAAGATTTTCTTTAGGTATAGAGGATCCCGGCTTCTTTTGGTTGGTCATAAACTACATAACTATTGATTGTTTGTTGAGAATTATTCTTTAGATTTAAACTTCAGAATAGATTCTACTTTTCGTTATTTTTTCGAAATATAAAATTCGAACTAGTTTTTTCTTTTTTCTTTCAGATAAAAAAAGGCAAAGCCCTTTCTCTTTCCTGGATCATTTAGTAAGGTCATGAAATATTTCGACTTATTTATCTTTATCTCTTATTTTATACATAATGGATTTACCTGGACCAATACATGATATACTTGTAGTATTTCTAGGATCATTTCTTATATTAGGAGGTCTGGGGGTAGTATTACTTACCAATCCCATTTATTCTGCCTTTTCATTAGGATTGGTTCTTGTTTGTATATCCTTATTCTATATTCTATTGAACTCCTATTTTGTAGCTGCCGCACAACTCCTTATTTATGTGGGAGCCATAAATGTCTTAATTTTATTTGCTGTTATGTTCATGAATGGTTCAGAATATTCCAATAATTCCTATCTTTGGACCATTGGAGATGGGGTTACTTCACTGGTTTGCACAAGTATTTTTTTTTCACTAATTATTACTATCTCGGATACGTCCTGGTACGGAATTATTTGGACTACAAAATCAAACCAGATTATCGAACAGGACCTTGTAAGTAACGTTCAACAAATTGGAATTCATTTATCAACAGATTTTTATCTCCCGTTTGAATTTATTTCTATAATTCTTTTAGTTTCTTTGATAGGTGCAATTACTATGGCCCGTCAATAATAAATACTTAGAATTCAGAATTCAAAAAATTCTTAGAATTATATATTCTAAAATGAAAAAGGTTAAGGGTTTTATTTTAGTTAAATCTAATGCCAATACCCTCTTTTTTCTGTAATTGCTCTATTCTAGTCAATCGAATCGATTGACTTATTGTTCATGTTGAAATGAATCTAGATTGATGAGGAATTAGTCAATGATGTTCGAACATGTATTTTTTTTGAGTGTCTATTTATTCTCTATCGGTATCTATGGACTGATCACAAGTCGAAACATGGTTAGGGCACTTATGTGTCTTGAGCTTATACTAAATTCGGTTAATATAAATCTCGTAACATTTTCTGATGTATTTGATAGTCGACAATTAAAAGGAGATATTTTTTCTATCTTTATTATAGCTATTGCGGCCGCCGAAGCAGCTATTGGGCTAGCTATTGTTTCGTCGATCCATCGTAACAGAAAATCAATTCGTATCAATCAATCGAATTTATTGAATAATTAGTCAAAATTAGCATATCTATTAAATGGATAATATATATCTATTTATTATTTATATATGGATAGATATAATAAGTTTATTTATAGTAATTTATAGTAAGAAAATTTACCATTTGTCGGACAATTTGAATTAATATGTGTGACTCGTATTAGCATGTTATTGAAACGAAAATCAAAGCCCCCTGGTCCTTTCTCATGAACAGATTTTAAAATCTATTGATTCTTAAGATTTTGATAAACCATTGATTTATCTGGTGTCCACAATATAAATATAAAAGTCTACTTAATTTTACCAGATCAAAAATTTTTTATGTTCAAAACTGGAATTTATAGATCCAATGTCGCATTCAGTCAAAATTTATGATACATGTATAGGGTGTACTCAATGTGTACGGGCTTGCCCCACAGATGTGTTGGAAATGATACCTTGGGATGGATGTAAAGCTAAGCAAATTGCTTCCGCCCCAAGAACCGAGGACTGCGTAGGTTGTAAGAGATGTGAATCCGCCTGCCCAACAGATTTTTTGAGTGTCCGCGTTTATTTATGGCATGAAACAACTCGCAGCATGGGTCTATCTTATTGATACGTTATAAAAAACTCCACTTGAATCGTTTGATTCCTTTTTACCGACAAAAGCCCGTTGCTCGGGAAAATTTTCTCGAGCAACGGGCTTTTTGGTCAATCAATCCGTATCTTGTCTTTATCACGAGTTATTTCCCTTGGTTAACAATACTTGTTGTTTTGCCGATATTCGCGGGTTCTTCAATTTTATTTTTTCCTCATAGGGGAAATAAGGTATTTAGGTGGTATACTATATGTATATGCTTGCTTGAACTCCTTCTAACAACCTATGTATTCTGTTATCATTTCCAATTGGACGATACGTTAGTTCAATTGGGGGAAGATTCCAAATGGATAGATATTTTTGATTTTCACTGGAGACTGGGAATCGACGGGCTTTCCATAGGGCCTATTTTACTGACAGGATTTATCACTACTTTAGCTACTTTAGCAGCTTGGCCGGTTACTCGAAATTCGCAATTTTTCTATTTCCTGATGTTAGCAATGTACAGTGGTCAAATAGGATCGTTTTCTTCTCGAGACCTTTTACTTTTTTTCATCATGTGGGAGTTAGAATTAATTCCTATTTACTTACTTTTATCCATGTGGGGAGGAAAAAAACGTTTGTACTCAGCTACAAAGTTTATTTTGTACACTGCGGGGGGTTCCATTTTTCTATTAATAGGAGTTCTGGGTATGGGTTTATATGGTTCCAATGGGCCGACATTGGATTTTGAAAGATTAGCCAATCAATCATATCCTGTGACATTGGAAATAATATTATATTTCGGCTTCCTTATTGCTTATGCTGTCAAATCGCCGATTATACCCCTACATACATGGTTACCCGATACTCATGGGGAAGCGCATTACAGTACATGTATGCTTCTGGCCGGAATCTTATTAAAAATGGGAGCCTACGGATTAATTCGTATCAATATGGAATTATTACCACATGCTCATTCTATATTTTCTCCCTGGTTGGTGATAGTGGGGACAATCCAAATAATCTATGCAGCTTCAACCTCTCTTGGTCAACGCAATTTAAAAAAGAGAATAGCCTATTCTTCTGTATCTCACATGGGTTTTACAATTATAGGAATTGGTTCTATAACCGACATGGGACTCAACGGGGCCATTTTACAAATACTCTCTCATGGATTTATTGGTGCTGCACTTTTTTTCTTAGTGGGAACGAGTTGTGATAGAATACGTCTTGTTTATCTCGACGAAATGGGGGGGATATCTATTCCAATGCCAAAAATATTTACCATGTTTAGTAGTTTCTCGATGGGCTCTCTTGCATTGCCGGGGATGAGTGGTTTTGTTGCGGAATCAGCAGTCTTTTTTGGAATAATTACCAGTCCAAAATATCTTTTAATCCCCAAAATGCTAATTACATTTGTAATGGCAATTGGAATGATATTAACTCCTATTTATTTATTATCTATGTCACGTCAGATGTTCTATGGGTATAAACTATTCAACGCCCAAAACTCGAATTTTATGGATTCTGGACCGCGAGAACTCTTTATTTCGATCTGTATCTTTCTACCTGTAATAGGGGTTGGTATTTATCCCGATTTCGTGCTCTCGCTATCAGTTGACAAGGTACAAGCTATCCTATCTAATTATTTTAATAGATAGTTTTCATTAATGAGATAGAAAGCAAAGTCTTATATATAATTCTTTCATTTTGAGTTCGCCGTATAATGCAAAAAAGTTAGTTAGGATTGTAATGAGATGTATCTCGAGTTTTTGAGAACCCTTTGAATAAAGGGTTCTCAAAAACTCGCACGAACTTTCGTTATATGTTATATATAGGGGGATGTTCTTATGTGTTTCTCTTGGAGTTTATTTAATTAAATTGTAATGTAAATGAACCATAACTATGTAGACCTATTCCTAATAGATTGATTCCGAAATAACATATCCAAATTATAAAAAATCCTATAGAAGCTACAAGTGCCGAATTTGCACCTTGAAAACTTGGATTGGTTCTAGTATGTGAATAAATCGCGAATATGGTCCAAGTAATAAATGCCCAAGTTTCCTTGGGGTCCCAATTCCAATAAGATCCCCATGCCTCATTAGCCCATACTGCTCCAGAAAGAATACCTATAGTTAAAAAGATAAATCCTAAACTAATGACACGATAACTCCAATAATCCAAACGCCAAGTTAATTGATATTTGTAATAATTTCGAAATGAAAGAAAAGAGGTGTCTTTAAAAACATTTCTTTTTTCATTCAAGTAGTGGATCTCTCCAAAGAAAAATGACTTAATTAAGAAATTATTGCTTTTACAAAAAATATCGATGTTTTTTCGAAATGTAATAACTAGAAAAGCAACTGATAATAATGATCCGCATAAAAGAGATGCATAGCTCAATAACATCATACTTACGTGCATCATTAACCACTGAGATTGTAGAGCAGGTACTAATATTGCCGATTGGTGCATTTCAGTTGAAAGACCCGATGTGGCGAACCCTTGGGTAAAAATGGCACTTGGTATGGTTATTGCACTTAAATCATTTTTATGATTCCGCATCTTGGGAATTATATGAATAATGGAAAAACTCCATGAAAGAAAGATTAATGACTCATATAAATTACTTAAAGGAAAATGTTTCGAAGAAATCCAACGAGTAACTAATAATCCTGTTATAAAGAAAAAAGTCGCTATCATCCCCTTTTCCGGCGAATCATGCAATCCTATGATTTCGTAAACTAATAAGTTCATCAAATGAATCGTAATCACAATTGAAATAATCGAAAAAGAGAGATGAGTTAATATATGTTCTAAAGTCGCAAATATCATAAACATAAATGGGGTTCCCATTACAGAATTGAAATCAGGAATTAAATACATTATAGGATCCGTTGTGTTTCTTTTTTTATAGTATGCCGCCACTCGGACTCGAACCGAGATGCTCTAGCACTGCTTCCTAAGAGCAGCGTGTCTACCGATTTCACCATGGCGGCTTACTTGAAATAATAATAGTCAATCCGTGTTGAATCGTCGAGATTAAAGGATTACATATGGTTTAGGAAACATTAGAATTGATGAATTGAATAAAAAGTGCTGCTTGAAATTCATGGTTTTGTTCTAAATCGAGGTATAAACTCCCGAGTTTCCCCTTTTTCTATTTTTTGTTTTTTTTATTCATTTTAAATCCATGAAATGGGATAAATTAAATGAAAAACGAATTGAATTGTAAAAACAAAAAAATGGATTTCCTCTTATCAATTAAAAGAATGAAAGAGCATAGCTAGGATTTCATTTTATATGTAATGTATCACAATACGAAATCAAGGGATTTTTCTAATGATTTTTATACCTTAGTATCATTAACTATATGAGAATTTATTAAGAATTCATATTTAAGAATTAATGAATATTAATTAATATATAACTATATTAGTTAATATAATGTATAATACTCTTTATTGTGTACATAATATTTCGAATTTATGATCAAACCAATGAATTGCCCTTTTATTTTGAATTAGGCGTATAAAAAAACAAAAAAGTTTCCATACCTATCGCAATTTACTGTACTTTTCTTTTCACAATAGATTTATATTGTGAAAAGAAAAGTACAGTATCACAAATGAAATCGACTATAATAAAAACGAGAATGAAAAAAAAAGAATATTTAGAACCCAGAGTAGACGGAAAAATTATTATTCTACATACCACAGCAACTAATTCTAACTGCTATATAAGGAATTCGATACAGTTCAATACATTAGTTAATGGAAATTTTCCATCTTCCAAAATGAGAAGTTGTTCGAGCCGTGAAATTTTAGATTACTCAAAATTTTTTTTACTTGTTTGCCGCACAAAAAAACTTTTTGAATTCCCGGTGGAAATCGATTTAGCTAAAGAAAAAGCTTTTACTGCAACAAAATATCCCTTTTTCTTCCAAATATTTCTACGAATACGTTTTTTTGATATAGAAGTACGTTTTTTTGGAACTGCCATTCAAAAAGAATTACTCATTTTTATCGTTGTATGTGAAAGACATATATTTCTCAAATCAAAATAGATCGTTCTTTTTCGTCATTTTTTATACTTAAATTATGTCAATAATTTTTACATACCATTTTTTTATTTTTTTATATATCTTAATTTATATATCTTAAATATATCTTAATAAATATATCTTAATATATATATAAATATATATATACGCGTATATCACATATATAATAGATTAGGAAAAAAATAGAATATATAATAAGCGGGGACATCAATTTAAAAGGAATTTTTTTGACTATTAATTCATTAAGTTTAGAGTGACATGTTTATTTGAGTTCTAATTTCAACTAGTAACTAATCCGTTAAACATTCCATTACCCGACAAGAGAGACTTTTTAGTTATTTTTTATTTCCGTTCTATAAGAGGAGTATTCTAAGATTTATGATAAAGATCGGTTTCCTGTTGGATTAGAATCTAATTATTGATGCATACTCTGATCCATATTTGAGTCAAGTACTCTTTTGGTGTAACCGTTTTCCTTAGTTTTTTCTTATTATACTATACGATATCGTTACAAATCGACAGAATAATTTTAAATCATATACATATTCTCTGTCTTAATAGATATCTTTCTTTAGATACTTTTTTAGATACTTAAAGTTAATAACTAAGTAATCAATTTTACCTAGGCATTCCTTTCGACTAACCAACTGTCACTTTTTTCATATTTCCCATATTTGATAAAAAGATAGTTCAGAATAATGAAAAATAAAAATATTTAAAGGTTTTCGTATATATTTTTTTTGTTGATTTATTATTGTTCTTTTCGAAAGATATAAAAATTGGTGAATCGGAAATAATTATAAGAAAAAAAATGAAAATTTGTTTTTATGGAACATACATATCAATATGCATGGATAATACCTTTTCTTCCGTTTCCAGTTACTATGTCAATGGGATTTGGACTTCTGCTTATTCCCGCAGCAACAAAAAATATTCGTCGTATGTGGGCTTTTCCGAGTGTTTTGATGTTAAGTATAGCTATGGTGTTTTCGGCCAATTTGGCTATTCAGCAAATAAATGGAAGTTTTATCTATCAATATATATGGTCTTGGACCATCAATAATGATTTTTCTTTAGAATTTGGACACTTGATCGATTCACTTACTTCTATTATGTCAATATTGATTACTACTGTTGGAATCATGGTTTTTATTTATAGCGACAATTATATGTCTCACGATCAAGGATATTTGAGATTTTTTGCTTATATGACTTTTTTTAATATTTCTATGTTGGGATTAGTTACGAGTTCCAATTTTATACAAATTTATATTTTTTGGGAACTTGTGGGGATGTGTTCGTATTTATTAATAGGTTTTTGGTTCACGCGACCCGTTGCAGCAAGTGCTTGTCAAAAAGCTTTTGTAACCAACCGTATAGGGGATTTTGGTTTATTATTAGGAATTTTAGGTTTTTATTGGATAACGGGTAGTTTCGAATTTCGAGATTTGTTCGAAATAGTTAATAATTTGCTTCATAATAATGGAGTCAATTCTTTATTTGTTACTCTGTGCGCCTCTTTTTTATTCCTTGGTGCAGTTGCGAAATCCGCACAATTTCCCCTTCACATATGGTTACCTGATGCTATGGAAGGACCCACCCCCATTTCGGCTCTTATACACGCAGCTACTATGGTAGCAGCAGGAATTTTTCTTGTAGCTCGGCTTATTCCTCTTTTCATAGTTATACCTTACATAATGAATTTCATTTCTTTAATAGGCACAATAACAGTACTATTAGGAGCTACTTTGGCTCTTGCTCAACGAGACATTAAAAGGAGTTTAGCTTATTCTACAATGTCTCAATTGGGTTATATTATGTTAGCTCTAGGTATAGGTTCTTATAGAGCTGCTTTATTTCATTTGATTACTCATGCTTATTCGAAAGCTTTATTGTTTTTGGGATCTGGTTCCGTTATTCATTCAATGGAACCTATTGTTGGATATTCACCAGAGAAAAGTCAGAATATGGTTCTTATGGGTGGTTTAACAAGATATGTTCCAATTACAAGAATTTCTTTTTTATTAGGTACACTTTCTCTTTGTGGTATTCCACCTCTTGCTTGTTTTTGGTCCAAAGATGAAATTCTTAAGGATAGTTGGTTATATTCACCAATTTTCGCACTAATAGCTTCCTTCACAGCGGGATTAACTGCATTTTATATGTTTCGAATGTATTTATTAACCTTTGATGGATATTTGCGCGTTCATTTTCAAGATTACAGTAGTACTAAAAATAGTTTCCTTTATTCAATATCCCCGTGGGGAAAAGAAGTACCTATGGTAGTCAATAAAAATTTCTTTTTATCAACCATGAATAATAGGGTCTCTTTTTTTTCAAAGGATACATATCCAATTCATGAAAATGTAAGAAATAATATACGATATTTTAGTACTTACTTTAGAAATAAATACACTTATACCTATCCTTATGAATCGGACAATACTATGCTATTTCCTCTGCTTGTATTGGTACTGTTTACTTTATTCGTTGGATTAATAGGAATTCATTTTGATCAAGGAGAACTAGATTTTGATATATTATCGAAATGGTTAACTCCATCCACAAAATTTTTCCACCAAAATTCAAACGATTCTGCGGATTGGTATGATTTTTTGACAAACGCAGTTTTAGTTTTTTCAGTAAGTATAGCAATTTTTGGACTATTCGTTTCATCTATTTTATATGGATCCATTTATTCGTCTTTCCAGAATTTGGACTTAATAAATTCATTTTTAAAGGCGAGTCCGAAGAGAATTTTCTTGGACCAAATCAAAAATTTGATATATAATTGGTCATATAATCGGGGTTACATAGATATTTTTTATACGAAGATTTTCACTGGGGGTATAAGAAGATTAGCCGAACAAATTCAGTTTTTTGATAGACATATAATTGATGGAATTAT